GTCCCTGTAGCTTACAGCAAAGCATGGCACTGAAGATGCCAAGACGGTTGTCTCTATCATACCCAAGGACAAAAGACTTAGTCCTAACCTTACAGTTAATTCTTGCTAGACATATACATGCAAGTATCCGCGCACCAGTGTAAATGCCCTCAATCTCTTGCTTGCAAGACAAAGGAGCGGGCATCAGGCACACCCATGATTAAATCGTAGCCCAAGACGCCTTGCTTAGCCACACCCCCACGGGTATTCAGCAGTAATTAACATTAAGCAATAAGTGTAAACTTGACTTAGTTATAGCAGCCCTTAGGGTCGGTAAATCTTGTGCCAGCCACCGCGGTCACACAAGAGACCCAAATTAACTGTAATACGGCGTAAAGAGTGGCATCATGTTATCCCACCAACTAAGATCAAAGTGCAACTGAGCTGTCACAAGCCCAAGATGCATTAAAAACCACCCTCAAGACGGTCTTAGCACTCACGATCGATTGAATCCCACGAAAGCTGGGGCACAAACTGGGATTAGATACCCCACTATGCCCAGCCCTAAATCTTGATGCTTACCCTACTGAAGCATCCGCCTGAGAACTACGAGCACAAACGCTTAAAACTCTAAGGACTTGGCGGTGCCCCAAACCCACCTAGAGGAGCCTGTTCTATAATCGATAACCCACGATACACCCAACCATCCCTTGCCACAGCAGCCTACATACCGCCGTCGCCAGCTCACCTCTACCTGAGAGCATAGCAGTGAGCGCAATAGCCCAACAGACATCGCTAACAAGACAGGTCAAGGTATAGCCCATGGGACGGAAGAAATGGGCTACATTTTCTAGAATAGAAAACACGAAAAGGGGTGTGAAACTACCCCTGGAAGGCGGATTTAGCAGTAAAGCGGGACAATAAAGCCCCCTTTAAGTTGGCCCTGGGGCACGTACATACCGCCCGTCACCCTCCTCATAAGCCCCCATTACTTATAACTAATACATTTACAAGCTGAAGATGAGGTAAGTCGTAACAAGGTAAGTGTACCGGAAGGTGCACTTAGCACACCAAGATGTAGCTAAACATAAAGCATTCAGCTTACGCCTGAAAGATATCTACCATCTATCGGATCATCTTGAAGCCCAACTCTAGCCCGACCATATCAATAACGAGACACACTAAGAAGCTACTCCCCTACCAGATTAAACCATTTTTCCACAACTTAGTATAGGCGATAGAAAGGACACTTTGGCGCGATAGAGATATCTGTACCGCAAGGGAAAAATGAAATAATAATGAAAAACTCAAGCAACAAACAGCAAAGATAAACCCTTGTACCTTTCGCATCATGATTTAGCAAGAACAACCAAGCAAAATGAATTTTAGCCTGCCATCCCGAAACCTGAGCGAGCTACTTACAAGCAGCTACCCCAGAGCGAACCCGTCTCTGTTGCAAAAGAGTGGGAAGACTTGCCAGTAGAGGTGAAAAGCCTACCGAGCCAGGTGATAGCTGGTTGCCTGTGAAATGAATCTAAGTTCCCTCTTAATTTTCCTCTACGGAGCCCACCTAACCCCAACGTAGTGAATCAAGAGCTATTTAAAGGGGGTACAGCCCCTTTAAAAAAGGACACACCTCCCCTAGCGGATAATTACCCAACCTTACGTCCTAACTTGTAGGCCCTTAAGCAGCCACCAGCAAAGAGTGCGTCAAAGCTCCACACATCAAAAAAATCTGAAAACCACATGACTCCCTTACCACTAACAGGCCAACCTATAACAATAGGAGAATCAATGCTAGAATAAGTAACTAGGGCCCCTCACCCTCTCAGGCGCAAGCTTACATCATTATATTATTAACAGACCAACTAATACCACAACTTTAACAAGATAGAATATTAAACCCACTCTGTTAACCCAACCCAGGAGCGCCCATAAGAAAGATTTAAATCTACAAAAGGAACTAGGCAAACCCAAGGCCCGACTGTTTACCAAAAACATAGCCTTCAGCCAACCAAGTATTGAAGGTGATGCCTGCCCAGTGACCCCACGTTTAACGGCCGCGGTATCCTAACCGTGCGAAGGTAGCGCAATCAATTGTCCCATAAATCGAGACTTGTATGAATGGCTAAACGAGGTCTTAACTGTCTCCTGTAGATAATCAGTGAAATTGATCTTCCTGTGCAAAAGCAGGAATAAACACATAAGACGAGAAGACCCTGTGGAACTTAAAAATCAGCAGCCACCACACAACAGACTCCCAAGCCTACCAGGCCCACATACCCCCCTCCAAACACTGGCCTGCATTTTTCGGTTGGGGCGACCTTGGAGAAAAACGAATCCTCCAAAAACAAGACCACACCTCTTAACCAAGAGCAACACCTCGACGTACTAACAGTACCCAGACCCAGCACAAGTCTGACCAATGGACCAAGCTACCCCAGGGATAACAGCGCAATCTCCTTCAAGAGCCCATATCGACAAGGAGGTTTACGACCTCGATGTTGGATCAGGACATCCTAATGGTGCAGCCGCTATTAAGGGTTCGTTTGTTCAACGATTAACAGTCCTACGTGATCTGAGTTCAGACCGGAGCAATCCAGGTCGGTTTCTATCTATGACAGACTTTTCCTAGTACGAAAGGACCGGAGAAGTAGGGCCAATGCTGCAGGTACGCCCTCCCCCAAGCAATGAATCCAACTAAACCGCTAAAAGGACACACATAAACCCCGTACATCCTAGAAAAGGATCGCTAGCGTGGCAGAGCTCGGCAAATGCAAAAGGCTTAAGCCCTTTACCCAGAGGTTCAAATCCTCTCCCTAGCTCCCATACATTCCTCCATGACATGACCCTCCACCATAACCCACCTTATTATAGCCCTATCCTACGCCGTCCCAATCCTAATCGCCGTAGCCTTCCTAACACTAGTAGAGCGAAAGATCCTAAGCTACATGCAGGCCCGAAAAGGACCAAATATTGTAGGCCCCTTCGGACTACTGCAACCCGTAGCAGATGGAGTAAAACTATTCATCAAAGAGCCTATCCGCCCCTCCACCTCCTCACCCATCCTCTTCATCCTAACCCCCATACTAGCCCTCCTCCTAGCAATCACAATTTGAATCCCCCTCCCACTCCCTTTCTCCCTCGCCGACCTGAACTTAGGACTCCTTTTCCTCCTAGCCATATCCAGCCTAGCAGTATACTCAATCCTATGGTCAGGCTGGGCTTCAAACTCAAAATACGCACTAATCGGCGCTCTACGAGCAGTAGCACAGACTATTTCCTACGAAGTAACACTAGCCATTATCTTACTATCCATCATTATACTAAGCGGAAACTATACACTAAACACCCTTGCCACCACTCAAGAACCACTATATCTCATCTTCTGCTCTTGACCCCTCGCAATAATATGATATATCTCCACGCTCGCCGAAACAAACCGAGCCCCATTCGACTTGACAGAAGGGGAATCCGAACTAGTGTCAGGCTTCAATGTAGAATATGCTGCAGGACCATTCGCTCTATTCTTCCTAGCCGAATATGCAAACATCATACTAATAAACACACTAACTACCCTCCTATTCCTAAACCCCAGCTCATTAAACCTCTCCCCAGAACTATTCCCCCTAGCACTAGCCACAAAAACCCTACTTCTCTCTTCCAGCTTCCTATGAGTTCGCGCCTCTTATCCTCGATTCCGCTATGACCAGCTCATGCACCTCCTCTGAAAAAACTTCCTACCACTAACGCTAGCACTATGCCTTTGACACACTAGCATACCAATCTGCTACGCAGGCCTACCTCCTTACCTAAGGAAATGTGCCTGAACGTAAAGGGTCACTATGATAAAGTGAACATAGAGGTATACCACCCCTCTCATTTCCTGCAGAAGGCTTTAGAAAAGTAGGAATCGAACCTACACAGAAGAGATCAAAACTCTCCATACTTCCCTTATATTATTTCCTAGTAAGGTCAGCTAACAAAGCTATCGGGCCCATACCCCGAAAATGATGGTTTAACCCCTTCCCCTACTAATGAACCCCCACGCAAAGCTAATATCCACCCTAAGTCTACTCACAGGGACAACCATCACAATCTCAAGTAACCATTGAATAATAGCTTGAACTGGGCTAGAAATCAACACCCTAGCTATCATTCCCCTCATCTCAAAACCCCATCACCCACGAGCTATCGAAGCCGCAATCAAGTACTTCCTGGTTCAAGCAACCGCATCCGCATTAGTTCTCTTCTCCAGCATAATTAATGCCTGATCAACCGGACAATGAGATATCACCCAACTAAACCACCCCACATCCTGCCTCCTAATAACAGTAGCAATTGCAATAAAACTAGGACTGGTACCTTTCCACTTCTGATTCCCAGAAGTACTTCAAGGTTCATCCCTAACTACTGCCCTACTCCTAGCGACAATAATAAAATTCCCCCCGATTACCATTCTCTTCCTAACATCCCACTCACTTAACCCAGTACTCCTAACCACTATGGCTATCGCCTCAGCAGCCCTAGGAGGCTGAATAGGACTAAACCAAACACAGATACGAAAAATCTTAGCCTTCTCATCCATTTCCCACCTAGGCTGAATAACGATCATCATTATCTACAACCCTAAACTCACATTATTGACCTTCTACCTTTACTCACTAATAACTGCCACCGTGTTCCTCACCCTCAACTCAACCAAAACCCTAAAACTGCCTACGATAATAACCTCATGAACAAAAACCCCCATACTAAATGCAACCTTAATACTAGTCCTACTCTCCCTAGCAGGACTACCTCCGCTGACAGGCTTCCTACCCAAATGACTCATCATCCAAGAACTAACTAAACAGGAGATAACTGCAACAGCCACTATCATCACTATACTCTCACTACTAGGACTGTTCTTCTATCTCCGTTTGGCATACTACTCAACCATCACACTCCCACCAAACTCTACAAACCATATAAAACAATGGCATACTAACAAACCAACAAACACCTCAATCGCTATTCTCACCTCCCTATCTGTCCTACTTCTACCCCTCTCCCCCATAATCTTAGCCACCACTTAGAAACTTAGGATAATCCAAACCGAAGGCCTTCAAAGCCTTAAACAAGAGTTAAATCCTCTTAGTTTCTGCTAAGACCCGCAGGATACTAACCTGCATCTCCTGAATGCAACCCAGACACTTTAATTAAGCTAGGGTCTTACACCTAGACAGGCGGGCTTCGATCCCACAAAACTCTAGTTAACAGCTAAATGCCCTAACCAACAGGCTTCCGTCTAGCAGACTCTGGCACACTCTCAGTGTACATCGATGAGCTTGCAACTCAACATGAACTTCACCACAGAGTCGATAAGAAGAGGAATTAAACCTCTGTAAAAAGGACTACAGCCTAACGCCTCAACACTCGGCCATCTTACCTGTGACCTTCATTAACCGATGATTATTCTCAACTAACCACAAAGATATTGGCACACTATACCTAATTTTCGGTGCATGGGCTGGCATGGTCGGAACCGCCCTTAGCCTACTCATCCGCGCAGAACTCGGACAACCCGGGACCCTCCTAGGAGACGACCAAATCTATAACGTAATCGTCACTGCCCACGCCTTCGTAATAATCTTCTTTATAGTCATACCCATTATAATCGGAGGATTTGGAAACTGACTAGTCCCACTTATAATCGGTGCCCCCGACATAGCATTCCCACGCATGAATAATATAAGCTTCTGACTCCTTCCCCCATCCTTCCTACTCCTACTAGCCTCCTCCACAGTAGAGGCAGGAGCAGGCACAGGCTGAACCGTATACCCCCCATTAGCCGGCAACCTCGCTCACGCTGGTGCCTCAGTAGACCTGGCCATCTTCTCCCTCCACCTAGCAGGTGTATCCTCTATTCTAGGGGCAATTAACTTTATCACAACCGCTATCAACATAAAACCACCAGCCCTCTCACAATACCAAACCCCCCTATTCGTATGATCAGTCCTCATTACAGCTGTCCTACTCCTGCTCTCACTCCCAGTCCTCGCTGCTGGCATTACCATACTACTAACGGACCGAAACCTAAACACTACATTCTTTGACCCAGCCGGAGGAGGCGACCCAGTCCTATACCAACACTTATTCTGATTCTTTGGCCACCCAGAAGTATACATCCTAATCCTGCCAGGCTTCGGAATTATCTCACATGTAGTAACCTACTATGCAGGCAAAAAAGAACCATTCGGCTACATAGGAATAGTATGAGCCATACTATCCATTGGATTCCTAGGCTTCATCGTATGAGCTCACCACATATTTACAGTCGGGATAGACGTAGACACCCGAGCATATTTCACCTCAGCTACCATAATCATCGCCATTCCAACAGGCATTAAAGTCTTCAGCTGACTAGCCACGCTGCATGGAGGAACTATCAAATGAGAGCCTCCAATGCTATGAGCACTAGGCTTTATCTTCCTCTTCACTATTGGCGGCCTAACAGGAATCGTCCTAGCAAACTCCTCACTAGACATCGCCCTACACGACACATACTACGTAGTTGCCCACTTCCACTATGTTCTCTCAATAGGAGCTGTCTTCGCCATCCTAGCAGGGTTTACCCACTGATTCCCACTATTCACCGGATACACCCTACACCCCACATGGGCTAAAGCTCACTTCGGAGTCATATTCACAGGTGTAAATCTAACCTTCTTCCCACAGCACTTCCTAGGTCTAGCTGGCATACCACGACGATACTCCGACTACCCGGACGCCTACACCCTATGAAACACTATATCCTCTATCGGCTCACTAATTTCAATAACAGCTGTCATTATATTAATATTTATCATCTGAGAGGCCTTCGCATCAAAACGGAAGGTCCTACAACCAGAACTAACCGCCACTAACATCGAATGAATCCACGGCTGCCCGCCCCCATACCACACCTTCGAAGAACCAGCCTTCGTCCAAGTACAAGAAAGGAAGGAATCGAACCCTCGTACGCTGGTTTCAAGCCAACCGCATCAAACCTCTTATGCTTCTTTCTTTATGAGATGTTAGTAAACCAATCCAATTACATAGCCTTGTCAAGGCTAAATCACAGGTGAAAACCCTGTACATCTCACCATGGCCAACCACTCACAATTCGGCTTCCAAGATGCCTCATCTCCTATTATAGAAGAGCTCGTTGAATTTCACGACCATGCCCTAATAGTCGCATTAGCAATCTGCAGCTTAGTCCTCTATCTTTTAGCCCTCATACTCATAGAAAAACTCTCCTCAAACACCGTCGACGCTCAAGAAGTAGAGTTAGTCTGGACAATCCTACCAGCTATCGTCCTCATTCTACTCGCCCTCCCCTCCCTACAAATCCTCTACATAATAGACGAAATCGATGAGCCCGACCTCACCCTAAAAGCCATCGGACATCAATGATACTGAACTTACGAATATACAGACTTTAAAGACCTAGTATTCGACTCATACATAATTCCTACAACAGAACTTCCACTGGGGCACTTCCGACTATTAGAAGTCGACCATCGTGTTATCATCCCTATAGAATCGCCTATCCGCATTATTGTTACCGCAAGTGATGTTCTCCACTCCTGAGCAATCCCTACCCTAGGAGTAAAAACCGATGCTATCCCAGGACGATTAAACCAGACATCATTCATCACCACCCGCCCAGGAATCTTCTACGGCCAATGCTCAGAAATCTGCGGGGCCAACCACAGCTACATACCAATTGTAGTGGAATCTACCCCCCTTACCCACTTCGAGAGCTGATCCTCACTACTATCATCCTAATCACTAAGAAGCTATGAAGCAGCACTAGCCTTTTAAGCTAGAGAAAGAGGAACACCCGCCCCTCCTTAGTGACATGCCTCAGCTCAACCCAAACCCATGATTCTTTATCATGCTAACATCATGACTCACCTTCTCACTGATCGTCCAACCTAAACTCCTATCATTCACATCCGCCAACCCCCCATCTGACAAATCCCCCCTCACCACTAAGACCACACCCTGACACTGACCATGAACCTAAGCTTCTTTGACCAATTCACAAGCCCCTACCTCCTAGGAATCCCACTAATCCTCCTTGCAATACTATTCCCTACCCTATTACTCCCCACACCCAACAACCGATGAATCAACAACCGCCTCTCCACCCTCCAACTGTGATTCTTTCACCTAATTACAAAACAACTAATAATACCATTAAACAAAAAAGGTCATAAATGAGCCTTAATCCTAACATCACTAATAATCCTACTTCTCACCATCAACCTACTCGGTCTCCTACCATACACCTTCACCCCAACCACCCAACTGTCAATAAACATAGCACTAGCCTTCCCACTCTGACTCGCTACGCTCCTCACGGGCCTACGAAACCAACCATCAGCCTCCCTAGGACATCTCCTACCAGAAGGAACCCCCACACCTCTAATCCCAGCCCTAATCATAATTGAAACTACCAGCCTACTCATCCGCCCACTTGCCCTAGGAGTCCGCCTCACAGCAAACCTCACAGCAGGACACCTACTGATCCAACTCATCTCCACAGCCACTACTGCCCTCCTCCCCATTATACCAGCCGTATCAGCCCTAACCGCACTAATCCTTCTTCTACTGACCATTCTAGAAGTGGCAGTAGCTATAATCCAAGCCTACGTCTTCGTCCTCCTACTAAGCCTATACTTACAAGAAAATATCTAATGGCTCACCAAGCACACTCCTACCACATAGTAGACCCAAGCCCCTGACCCATCTTCGGAGCAGCCGCAGCCTTACTCACCACCTCAGGCCTAATCATATGATTCCACTACAACTCCTCACAACTCCTAAGCCTAGGCCTACTCTCCATAATCCTAGTCATACTGCAATGATGACGAGATATTGTACGAGAGGGCACATTCCAAGGACATCACACTCCCACAGTCCAAAAAGGCCTACGCTATGGAATAATCCTCTTCATTACATCCGAAGCATTCTTCTTCCTAGGTTTCTTCTGAGCATTCTTCCACTCCAGCTTAGTCCCCACTCCAGAACTAGGCGGGCAATGACCCCCTACAGGAATCAACCCCCTCAACCCACTAGAAGTGCCCCTATTAAACACCGCCATCCTCCTAGCATCGGGCGTCACTGTAACATGAGCCCACCACAGTATTACAGAAGGTAACCGAAAACAAGCAACCCAAGCACTAACCCTAACAATCCTATTGGGATTCTACTTCACAGCACTCCAAGCAATAGAGTACTACGAGGCACCCTTCTCAATCGCTGATGGTGTATACGGCTCAACCTTCTTTGTCGCCACAGGATTCCACGGACTCCACGTAATCATCGGATCCTCCTTCTTACTAGTCTGCCTCCTACGACTCATTAAATTCCACTTCACATCCAACCATCACTTCGGATTCGAAGCAGCAGCCTGATACTGACATTTCGTAGACGTCATCTGATTATTCCTCTACATAACCATCTACTGATGAGGATCCTGCTCTTCTAGTATACTAATTACAATTGACTTCCAATCTCTAGAATCTGGCACTAACCCCAGAGAAGAGCAATCAACATAATCATATTCATACTTATCCTCTCCCTCGCCCTAAGCACCATCCTAACCACACTAAACTTTTGACTCGCCCAAATAACCCCAGACTCAGAAAAGCTATCACCATATGAATGCGGCTTTGACCCCCTCGGGTCCGCCCGACTCCCATTCTCAATTCGATTCTTCCTCAGTAGCAATTTTATTCCTTCTATTCGACCTAGAAATCGCCCTCCTACTCCCACTCCCATGGGCCATCCAACTCCAATATCCAACTACCACACTAACCTGAGCCTCCACCATAATCCTCCTACTCACACTAGGACTAGTCTACGAATGAATACAAGGGGGCCTAGAATGAGCTGAATAAATACAGAAAGTTAGTCTACCCAAGACAGTTGATTTCGACTCAACAGACCATAGCCAACCCTATGACTTTCTCCATGTCACCCCTACACCTAAGCTTCTACTCAGCCTTCACCCTAAGCAGCTTAGGGTTAGCCTTTCATCGAACCCATCTAGTCTCTGCCCTACTATGTCTAGAAAGCATAATACTATCCATATACATTGCTCTATCAATCTGACCCGTCGAAAACCAAGCAACCTCATCCACCCTCATACCTGTACTCATGCTCACATTCTCAGCATGTGAAGCGGGTACAGGTCTAGCAATACTAGTAGCCTCCACACGCACCCACGGCTCTGACCACCTACATAACCTAAACCTTCTACAATGTTAAAAATCATCCTTCCAACAATCATACTCCTCCCCACAACTCTCCTCTCACCACAAAAATTCCTATGAACCAATACCACCACCCACAGCCTCCTAATTGCCACCCTCAGCCTGCAATGACTGCTCCCAACCTACTACCCATACAAAAACCTAACCCAATGAACAGGCATTGATCAAATCTCCTCCCCTCTGCTCGTCTTAACTTGCTGACTACTCCCCCTAATAATTATAGCAAGCCAACACCACCTTCAACACGAACCCCTCACCCGAAAACGGATCTTTATTGTAACCCTAATCACAGTTCAACCATTCATCATTCTAGCCTTCTCCACTACAGAACTTATACTATTCTACATTTCATTTGAAGCCACCCTAATCCCCACCCTAATCCTAATCACTCGGTGAGGAAATCAACCAGAACGCCTAAGTGCTGGCATCTACCTACTATTCTACACCCTCATTAGCTCCCTGCCCCTACTCGTCACAATCCTACACCTCCATACGCAAATTGGTACCCTCCACTTGACAATACTCCAACTAACTCACCTCACACCAGCCAATCCCTGAACCAACCTCCTATCAAGTCTAGCCTTACTAACAGCCTTTATAGTAAAAGCACCCCTATATGGCCTCCACCTATGACTCCCCAAAGCCCACGTAGAGGCCCCAATTGCAGGGTCTATACTACTCGCTGCCCTACTCCTCAAACTAGGCGGATACGGCATCATACGGGTCACCCTCCTAACAAATCCCACTTCAAACTATCTACATTACCCATTCCTCGCTCTAGCCCTATGAGGAGCACTAATAACCAGCTCAATCTGCCTTCGTCAAACCGACCTAAAATCCCTCATTGCCTACTCCTCCGTAAGCCACATAGGCCTAGTCATCGCCGCAAGTATAATCCAAACCTCCTGATCTTTCTCAGGAGCAATAATCCTCATAATCTCCCACGGACTGACATCCTCAATACTATTCTGCCTAGCAAATACAAACTACGAGCGCACTCACAGCCGAATCCTCCTCCTAACACGAGGCCTCCAACCCCTCCTTCCACTCATAGCCATCTGATGACTACTAGCCAACCTCACAAACATAGCCCTACCCCCCACAACAAACCTAATAGCAGAACTAACCATTATAATCGCACTGTTCAACTGATCCTCCCCCACAATCATCCTAACCGGGATTGCAACTCTCCTAACTGCTTCATACACCCTATTCATACTACTCATAACCCAACGGGGAACACTACCCACCCACATCACATCCCTCCAAAACTCAAGTACACGAGAACACCTCTTAATAGCCCTCCACATCATCCCCATACTACTTCTTATCTTAAAACCAGAACTCATCTCCGGAGCCCCCTTATGCAAGTATAGTTTCAACCCAAACATTAGACTGTGATTCTAAAAATAGAAGTTAAAACCTTCTTACCTGCCGAGGGGAGGTTCAACCAGCAAGAGCTGCTAACTCTCGCATCTGAGTCTAAAACCTCAGCCCCCTTACTTTTAAAGGATAACAGTAATCCACTGGTCTTAGGAACCACTCATCTTGGTGCAACTCCAAGTAAAAGTAATGGAGACCATACTCCTCCTCAACACCTCCATACTCCTTACACTAACAATCATCCTTACACCAATCCTACTCCCACTTCTCTCAAAAAAGCTCCAAAATTCCCCCATCGCCCTTACACACTCCATCAAAACTGCCTTCCTAATCAGCCTAGTGCCAATAGCACTCTTCATGTACTCAGGTACAGAAAATATCACCTCCTACTGAGAATGAAAATTCATCATAAACTTTAAAATCCCAATCAGCCTCAAAATAGATCAATACTCCATAATATTCCTTCCAATCGCACTATTCGTAACATGATCCATCCTCCAATTTGCCACATGGTACATAGCATCAGACCCCCATATTACAAAATTTTTTCTATACCTCCTAATATTTCTGATCGCTATACTAACACTAACTATCGCCAACAACATATTCCTACTATTCATTGGCTGAGAGGGAGTTGGAATCATATCGTTCCTACTAATCGGCTGATGACATGGACGAGCAGAAGCCAACACAGCCGCACTCCAAGCCGTACTCTACAACCGGATCGGAGACATTGGCCTTATCCTAAGCATGGCCTGACTAGCCTCAACCACAAACACCTGAGAAATACAACAAACCTCCTCCCCCACCCAAATCCCCACACTCCCCCTCTTAGGCCTCATCCTAGCAGCAGCAGGAAAATCAGCCCAATTCGGCCTCCACCCCTGACTACCCGCTGCCATAGAAGGCCCAACCCCAGTCTCCGCCCTACTCCACTCTAGCACAATAGTAGTAGCTGGAATCTTCCTCCTTATCCGAACCCACCCCATACTAGCCAACAACCAAACTGCCCTCACCCTATGCCTATGCCTAGGAGCTCTGTCCACATTATTCGCCGCCACATGCGCCCTCACACAGAACGACATCAAAAAAATCATTGCCTTTTCCACATCCAGCCAACTAGGGCTAATAATAACAGCTATCGGATTAAATCTCCCACAGCTAGCCTTCCTACACATCTCAACCCATGCCTTCTTCAAAGCCATACTATTCCTCTGTGCAGGGTCCATCATTCACAACCTCAACGGAGAGCAAGACATCCGAAAAATAGGGGGTCTCCAAAAAATACTCCCAACAACCACCTCCTGCCTGACAATCGGTAACCTAGCCCTAATGGGAACTCCATTCCTAGCAGGATTTTACTCAAAAGACCTCATTATCGAAAACCTAAATACCTCCTACCTAAATTCCTGAGCACTACTCTTAACGCTGCTAGCCACATCATTCACCGCAACTTACAGCCTGCGCATAACCCTCCTAGTCCAAACAGGATTCACCCGCACACCAACAACCTCCCCAGTAAACGAAAACAACCCAATACTTACAAACCCTATTACCCGCCTTGCCCTAGGCAGCATCCTAGCAGGCCTACTCATTACATCCTACATACTCCCCACAAAAACACCCCCTATAACAATGCCAACACTAACAAAAACCGCAGCTCTCACTGTCACCATTCTCGGTACCATCCTAGCCCTCGAACTATCAAGCATAACACAGACCCTCACCCAGCCAAAACAAAATATCCACCTAAACTTCTCCGCCCTACTAGGATACTTCAATCCCCTAATCCACCGCCTCAGCTCCACAGAGCTACTAAGCAACGGACAGAAAATCGCCTCCCTCCTAATCGACTTATCCTGGTACAAAAAGATAGGCCCCGAAGGACTAGCCGACCTACAGCTCATAGCAACCAAAACCTCCACTACCCTCCATACCGGATTAATCAAGACCTACCTCGGATCCTTTGCCCTATCCACCCTCATCTTCATCCTACTAACATAACCCCCAAACTAATGGCCCCTAACCTCCGAAAATCTCACCCCTTACTGAAAATAATCAACAGCTCCCTAATCGACCTACCTACACCCCCAAATATCTCCACCTGATGAAACTTCGGATCTCTCCTAGGCATCTGCCTAATGACACAGATCCTAACCGGCCTACTACTAGCCATACACTACACAGCAGATACAACCCTAGCCTTCTCATCCGTCGCCCACACATGCCGGAACGTACAGTACGGCTGACTAATCCGCAACCTACATGCAAACGGAGCCTCATTCTTCTTCATCTGTATCTACCTTCACATCGGCCGAGGACTTTATTACGGCTCATATCTATACAAAGAGACCTGAAATACAGGAGTTATCCTCCTACTCGCCCTCATAGCAACTGCCTTTGTAGGCTATGTCCTACCATGAGGACAAATATCGTTCTGAGGGGCTACAGTTATCACCAACCTATTTTCAGCCATCCCCTACATCGGCCAAACCCTCGTAGAATGAGCCTGAGGGGGCTTCTCAGTAGACAACCCCACATTGACCCGATTCTTCGCTCTACACTTCCTCCTTCCATTCGTAATCACAGGGCTCGTCCTAGTCCACCTTACCTTCCTCCACGAAACAGGCTCAAACAACCCCCTAGGGATCGTGTCCAACTGCGACAAGATCCCATTCCATCCCTACTTCTCCCTAAAGGATACCCTAGGCTTTATCCTCATACTTACCCCACTAATAACCCTAGCCCTATTCTCACCCAACATACTAGGTGATCCAGAGAACTTCACCCCAGCAAACCCACTCGTTACACCCCCTCACATTAAGCCAGAGTGATACTTCCTATTTGCATACGCCATCCTACGCTCAATCCCCAACAAACTAGGAGGAGTATTAGCCCTAGCAGCCTCCGTACTAATCCTATTCCTAACCCCCCTCCTCCATAAATCCAAACAACGTACAATAGCCTTTCGTCCCCTCTCCCAACTCCTATTCTGAGCCCTAATTGCTAACCTCCTTATCCTAACCTGAGTTGGCAGCCAACCTGTAGAGCACCCCTTCATCATCATTGGCCAACTGGCCTCCCTCACCTACTTCTCCATCCTCCTAATCCTCCTCCCCGCTATCGGAGCCCTAGAGAATAAAATACTTAACTACTAAAAACTCTAATAGTTTAACAAAAACATTGGTCTTGTAAACCAAAGAGCGAAGACTTCACCTCTTCTTAGAGTTTGCCCCACCCCAAACCTCAGAAAGAGAGGACTTAAACCTCTATCTCCAGCTCCCAAAGCTGATATCTTACATTAAACTACTCTCTGGTACCCCTAAACCGCCCGAAGAGCTCCACAGGACAACCCTCGAACAAGCTCCAATACAACAAACAGAGTCAACAGCAACCCCCATCCCGCCACCAGAAATATCCCCACCCCATACGAGTAAAATATAGCTACCCCACTAAAATCCAACCGAACAGAGAACATCCCCCCGCTATCTACAGTAACCGCCCCAAACTTTCACCACTCAACAAAATCCCCCACCACTACCCCTGCAGTAAGCACCAGAGCAAACCCAGCACCATACCCCATAACACGTCAATCCCCCCAAGCCTCAGGAAATGGATCCGCCGCCAAAGATACAGAGTACACAAAAACCACCAACATTCCACCCAAGTAGACCATAAATAGAACCAACGATACAAATGAAACCCCCAAACTCAGTAGCCATCCACAACCTACCACTGACGCTAGCACCAAACCAACCACCCCATAGTAAGGTGAGGGGTTAGACGCCACTGCCAAACCCCCCAAAATAAAGCATACACTTAAAAGCAGTACAAAGTAGGTCATAGCATATTCCTGCTTGGCTTCTCTCCAAGGTCTGCGGCTTGAAAAGCCGCCATTGATAAATCTCAACTACAAGAACAGCAAAGCAACCCAAGCACCCAGCATATCTAACGGTACCCCCTATTAACGGTACCCCCCCTACCCCCCCACAGTATAAACTCTGCAGGTGTGTTCTCTCTAGCCTATGTTGGCTGTACATTAATCTATATGCCCCATAAATTATACATATTAATTATACATATTGGAGGGTGTCAATTAAGTTTAGCCCTTAAGATGCAAAAACGTATGTAACTAATACATGTAATGTACGCTCATGAGTCTATATGTTTCATGTACTGTGGCCATGCTTCTGTATGATCGGTGGTTATACAGTGCATGTGGTTTGGGTATTCGAATGCATGTGCTAGGTATTAATCAGTTCATGTAGTATGGCCATGCTTCTGCATGCTTGAGGATTGTATCCTGAATGTAAGTAGGTTAAATTACTGTTTAGTGGGTAGGAATCTGCTAGTCCGTAGCTCTACTTTCAGGCTCATGCTACGTGCAATGCTCCAGGAATGTGGGCTATCTGTTAGCGTACTGAAACCATTGATTGGTTGGGCTGTACATGTTTTAATACTCCCTACGGGCAGTGCTTGCTCAGTTATCGTTCATGGTATCGGGCCGTTCCTTGCATTCCTTCTTGTAGTACCGGCTTCTCGGATTAGGTTATCTATTGATCGATCTTCTCACGTGAAATCAGCAACCCGGTGTCTGAAAGATGCTGCGTTACTAGCGTCAGGACCATTCATTCCCCCTACACCCTAGCCCAACTTGCGCTTTTGCGCCTCTGGTTCCTCGGTCAGGGCCATGGACTTGGTTCACTCCCGCGAACTTGCACGTCACAGAGTCATCTGGTTAATGTGTTTCAGCATGTTGGCCTCGTAATCGCGGCATCTCCAGTGTTTCGGCACATCTAGTATTTCTTTTTTTGGGGCTTCTTCAGGCTGCCCTTCCAGTGCAACGGGTAAATACAATCTATAGACGTGAGCATACAATGCCTGGCGGTCGGTTTTTTGGCCCTCAAGAGTTGCTGGATGAGACGGTTGGCGTATATGGGGAATCATTTTTACACTGATGCACTTTGTTTTCCATTTGGTTATGGCGAGTCCACAGACTATTAACTATGTTGCTATTTTATGAATGCTTGTTAGACATAATTTTTCACTTTTACACTTCCTCTAGTTTTCTAAACAAAACTAGGCGTTTTCAACTAAAATATCATCAATATTATTTATCATATTTTATCACATATGTGACGCATATTATCGTCACATACGATACATACTATCATCTCCTATAAACTAGGTATTTTTTAACTAAAATATTATCCTTGCCATATATGCAACGCACATATGACACCTATTATCATCCATCACCATCGCAGATACGACACATACTATCGTACGCGCGATGATCGACGTGTGATGACATATTTTATTTACCATCATCTTTTATGTCATCAACACTGGAGTTACATTAATAAATTCAATCATTTTTTGCGTCACTTTTTTTTGTATCCGCCGCCCAAATCCCGCTAAACCTCAACACAAAACAACCCATTATGACAGTCAATCAATTAACATATTAACAGTCAATCAATTAACATATTAACAGTCAATCAATTAACATATTAACAGTCAATCAATTAACATATTAACAGTCAATCAATTAACATATTAACAGTCAATCAATTAACATATTAACAGTCAATCAATTAACATATTAACAGTCAATCAATTAACATATTAACAGTCAATCAATTAACATATTGACAGTCAATCAATTAACATATTAACAGTCAATCAATTAACATATTGACAGTCAATCAATTAACATATTGACAGTCAATCAATTAACATATTGACAGTCAATCAATTAACATATTGACAGTCAATCAATTAACATATTAACAGTCAATCAATTAACATATTAACAGTCAATCAATTAACATATTGACAGTCAATCAATTAACATATTGACAGTCAATCAATTAACATATTAACAGTCAATCAATTAACATA